CTCTCTTTTTTTTATTGCATTCTTTCTACTTTTTCATTCCTAATTCTTCTTTACTCAAAAGGGGATTCAAAAATAGGGTAAAGGATTATTTCGTTTCTGATAGTCATTTCTTTAATCGGTGGATAGGGGCATACTCTGGATCGGAATCATGGGAAGTACTACCTGATCATTTCTACCAACTTAAAGCCCCAATTACTATTCTTTTTATGCAGAAATGTCCCTTTGGATAATTTACATAATCTCTATTACTAATCCTTTGTGTAATTTGGTGTTTCTAACCATCCACTCATTTTGCCGAATCACTCATTATGGTAATACATGTATGATAATACATACAATACAAACAATAATAAAAACTCCATAAAGTTGATCTTGTGAACCCCGCTTCAAGTCATGATGTCCAATCAACCAATCTTGGGGTAAACAGTCTTTACTGTTTATATTTACTTTTGCTTCATCCTGGTACATAGGAAATGAGACTTGATCTTTTTACTGCGAACTTATAAGCTGTTTTCTTTCACTCATATAACTATCTGATTTAGTTCATCAACCCATAGGAAAAAATTTATGTCTCAACGAATCGCACGTAGTACATAGGAAATGAGACTTGATCTTTTTACTGCGAACTTATAAGCTGTTTTCTTTCACTCATATAACTATCTGATTTAGTTCATCAACCCATAGGAAAAAATTTATGTCTCAACGAATCGCACGTAGAGATATTGATAACACACATAGAGTTAATGGTATTTCATAACTAATTGATTGAGCAGCAGCTCGTAAACCACCTAAAAAGGAATATTTATTATTGGATCCATATCCTGACATAAGAAGTCCAATGGGAGCAATACTTGAAATAGCGATCCATAAAAAAACACCGATATTGAGATCGGCTAGAACAAGGTGATAGCCAAAAGGAATTACCGAATAACTTAGTAGAATTGATACGACCGCTATGGATGGTCCGATACTGAATAAACCAGTATCTCCCCTAGATGGAAGAATATTTTCTTTGAAAAGAAGCTTTGTCCCATCTGCTAGAGCTTGGAGAATTCCCAAAGGGCCGGCGTATTCAGGTCCAATACGTTGTTGTATCCCTGCGGATATTTCTCTTTCTAACCATACAATTACGAGTACACCTATTGTTATTCCCAATACAAGAGTCAAAATAGGGATAAGCATCCATATGATCCCATATACCGATTCCACTCTGGAAAAATAATTGATATCTTGTACTTCTGTTGTATCCATTATCATTTCAACGATCAACTTCTCCCATAATGATATCTATACTACCTAGTATCGTCATAATATCAGCCAATTTCTTTCTTTTAACTAACTGAGGAAGAATTTGCAAATTTATAAAGCCCGGCGGTCGGATTTTCCATCGCCAAGGAAAAACACTTTGATCTCCTATCAAAAAAATTCCCAATTCGCCCTTTGGTGCTTCGACTCTCACATAAAGTTCCTGTTTCGACAATTCAAAAGTGGGCGAAGGCTTTTTACTAATAAATCGATAGTCAAAATCATTCCATTCGGGATCCCTTACTCTATCAAAGCATCGGGTTTCTAAATTCTCATAGGGCCCTCCTGGAATTCCTTCCAGAGCCTGTTGAATAATTTTTATAGATTCCACCATTTCACTGATTCGTACTAAATAACGAGATAATGAATCTCCTTCTTTTTGCCATTGGACTTCCCACTCAAATTCGTCGTAACACTCATAACGATCAACTTTACGAAGATCCCATTGTATTCCAGAAGCTCGTAGCATTGGTCCTGATAAACCCCAATTTATTGCTTCCTCTCCGCTAATAATGCCTACTCCCTCAACTCGTTCTAAAAAAATAGGATTTCGCGTAATAAGTTTTTGATATTCAGCAATCCCTGTTAAAAAATAATCACAGAACTCCAAACATTTATCTATCCAGCCATAAGGTAGATCGGCAGCCACTCCTCCGATACGAAAATAATTATGCATCATTCTCATACCAGTGGCAGCTTCGAATAGATCATATACTAATTCTCTTTCTTTGAAAATATAGAAGAAAGGGGTCTGTGCACCAATATCTGCCATAAAAGGTCCAAGCCATAACAAATGAGAAGCTATACGACTCAATTCCAACATAATTACTCTGATATAGCTGGCTCTTTTCGGTACTTGAATATTTCCTAACTGCTCCGGTGCATTTACGGTTATTGCTTCTGTGAACATAGTAGCTAAATAATCCCAACGTGTTACATAAGGCAGATATTGTATAATTGTTCGGTTTTCCGCAATTTTTTCCATTCCTCTGTGTAAATAACCTAATATTGGCTCACAGTCAATAACATCTTCACCATCTAGAGTAATGATGAGTCGAAGAACACCATGCATTGATGGGTGGTGAGGACCCATATTTACTATCATGAGGTCTTTTCTTGTAACTGGTATATTCATAGGTTTTTCCCCGATTCATTCTTCCATGAATTGTCGAAAATAAAACTAAATTCATCAAAATTCCAGATCTAGTAAATCAAATAATTAAAGTTCTTCAAATTAGTGAGTTTTGAGTTCCCGAATATTCAACCGACCAATTAATTCTTTATAACGTACTCTATTTTTCTTTGACAAATAAGCCAGTAGTCGTTGACGTTTTCCCAGAATTTTACGTAAACCTCTCTGAGATAAATAGTCTTTTCTGTGAAATTCTAAATGTGAAGTAAGTCTTCGTATTTTATTGGTGAAACTGAAGACTTGAAATTCAACAGACCCCGGGTTTTCTTCTTTTTCTTCTTGCAAAAAAACGGAAATGAATGCATTTTTAATCATAAAACGAAAATTTCTCCCTCTTTTAATTTTCTTGTTTAAAGATATTTATTTTACCGATCAGAAATAATAATGCCAACCATTTTAATCGGGTATGCAGAATTTAATTATGGACTCCTAATTTTATCAAATAAAAAAACCTTTTATTAAGAGGATTCTACTAAGTTATTTATAGATCGAATTGATACGTCATTGAATTAGTATCATGTATCAGAATGGAATGTAAGACAACACATGTGTGTATGTATATATTTGCTTTCATATATCAGATATGCTAGAGGATATATAGCAAAACTATACCATCATCAAATGTTTAATTTAATTGTGGATATATATCTATCCTTACCATACTGAAACGACTGCCATTAATGGTATCAAACCAATAGCGATTCATACAAGCTAAATCTTCTAATCGATAAGTGGGCAAAAGAAAGAATTTTAATTTTATTAATTTATTTTTCTGTATATCAATATTTCTGTTTTTTTCCAAAAATTTACCACAGTTTTTTACGTTCGTCCCATCACAAAATACCGGATTCCTATCCCAACCGTCCCTATTTCTTGAATTAAAACAAATTAGAATTCTAAACTCTCTACGACGTCTAGGTGATAAAATATTTTCAGAAATGAGCAAAGAATAATAATTTTTTTCTCTATTTCCAGTTATTTTATTTCCAGTTATTTTTTGATGTGTTTCAGTGGATTTATCAAAATCCTTTTTATCAACATATACTTTTTCTTGGGATCTTTTATTAGTTTGGTCCTTGCTCTTATGAATCAATGAAATACTTATGGTTTGATACATAATAAATTGTCCATTATTTTTGACAGAGAGACGAACTGGTTCAATAATAAATATCCCCTTTTTCATCAATTCTGTAAGAGTAAAATCTTTCTCAATTAGTATTATATCCAGACTAATTTCTCCCCGTTGAATAGAGGATATAGCAATTTCTCGTGGGTTTATCAGTCTAAGCAGAAGACAATATACCTTGATATTATTGATCATTCTTTGATTTAAAGAATCGTCCCATCTCAATTGAAAAAGCAAATAATTTTTAAAAAATAAATCAACTTCCGCTTCTGTATTATTTTTGTAGTGCTTTTTATTTCTATGTTTTTGTATGTCTGATCCCGCCGCATAATCTTCATCTTCTTCAACATTTTTTTCTTGGGTTGAAAGAACTGATCCAAGATTCCCTTGGGTTGGAGATTCTTTTTTCTTTCTATTTTCTAATTCAAAATCCTTTTTTTTTTCGTTGATGTCTTTATTTGCACTAATATTTCCATTAAAAAGAAGTAATTTCATGGGTATGACCCAAGGTTTAATTTTATATGAACCATAAAGTAGCACAAATTCTGGGAAGAACCAGAGTTCAAGATTCCATATGGGACGTTCTTCATTCATTCCCATCCAATCAAACCCTTTTTTAGTGGAAGGGTTGATTTCTTGATGAATCGTGAGATAAAAAAGATCTTTCTTATCAATTTTTTGATCATTGCTAGTCTTAGCATTTTTAGTACTGTTGATATTGATCCAGGACTCAATATTGACCTTCTTTTTAAGACAAAAATAGACAATTTGCCAATCCAAAAATTTTCTATCCCGATTTTTCTCCATATCCATAATACCATCCTTTACTAGAAAATTATTGATAAGGCTACCTCGCATCCCATCAAATAATTTGTGTTTATGTGTGTTGTAATTATAAGAAATTCCTTGGTTAGTCTTTACTTGTAATGGTGATACATAAATATATGAGTTCTTCTTATCTTCATAATTCATAGATTTATATGATAAGAGATCATACCCATAGTGTTTTTTAAAATTTGATTTTTGATTTAGTAATGTATAATCATTATTTTCTTTTTCGTAATGAATTACTTGGTTTTTTTCGTATGAATTCCATTTGTTTAAATCTTTATTTGAATTTGGGGCCAGCCAACCTTGATTAACTCTATTTCGCTGTTTTTTTGTTACTAATCTAGACCATCTAATCTTATAAAAAGTATATGGATAATGACCCCTTAACCAATTTTTCCATTGATTCATTCCAGAATTCCTAAATTTATTATATTTGAATTCGGAATGAAATATTCCTTGTGCTCCGCAATAATTCTTTATTTTATTTTTTAGAAAATGAGAGGTTCCATTATATTGAAGGACATATTTAAACTTAGTAACTTGGGTTTGCGATAATTTGTAAAATATATATGCTTGTGACAAAGAGGATAAGTTTTGTGAATTACTAATATTAGAAAGGGACTTTATAAAGTGAATTACATTTTTATTTGTTTTATTAATCCCTTCTTGATTTTGATTGGCTTCAATCTTAGAAATGTATTTATCCTTTGTTTTTTTTTTTGATTCAAGAGATTCAAGAAAAGGGTGTGTACTAATCCGAGGAATATTAATCATACATAAGAAGATATTTATATATATCCTTTCAAGGAAAAATTTGATATATGATTTGCAGATTAATTCAATATTTATTCTTTTTAACATCTGCCGGAAAAGTCGGGGGGATTCTAAGATTTTAGCATCATTACTTTTTTTGTTAGCACTAATATTGATTAGTGGAGCTAGAAATTTTTTTTTCTTCTCTTTTGTCATTTTTACTATTTGAGTTCTAATTAGGCTTGTTTTATCCGTTAGATCTTTTATTTTTTTTTCGGTTAGTGAATAATTTGTCCAATCAATAGATTTAATTTGACTAGATGATTCATAAATCATACTATTAGTGATTACCAAATCTTTTTCTTTTTTAGCTTCTCTCAATCCAAATAATAGAATTGGATTTCGTTTTGATAGTTCTTTTCTTATTCGTTCTATAAAGAGTATGCTTTTTATAATCCATTTGTTTTTTTCTTTTGAGACTATTAGAAATAAATTTATTCTTTCTTTTAAATTTAAAACTATTAGTTTTCTAGCTCTAATAGTTTTAAATTTTCTCATTTTTTTTATGAGTTTTTTAAAAATAGGTTCAAAAAAGGAGGGTCCTTTTCGGGGAGAACAAAAAGGCAGTTCTGCTTCCATTCCCCAAACTGTTAAAAAACAAAAATTTTTCCCTTTATTTTTCATTAGATCTCTGTAAGGAGAAGCTGACTTAGATCTATGCCAAGGTTTCAGACAGAAAGGAAATAGTATCTTTATTTGAATACCATCCGTTAACCAGTTTTTTGGAAATTCTGTTTCGGATAATGGAACACCATTATAGGTACATTTAACATGCATTTCCCTCTTCCAACCCTTTAAATCCTCGGACCACTCAGGAAATTGAAATAATAGCATACGACCCATATTTTTAGCTATTATGAAGGATGGTAATATAATATATTTTCGAAGAATTGATTGGGTTACTAAAATTGAACCCCGGATTACTTGAGCAAATAGAATGGTATCCCAGATTTCTGCTATTTTTATTCGCGCTTTCTCTTCTATTTTGTCCTTCGCTCTTTTATTCGCTTCTTTTTTATCTTTTTCTTTTGTATTTTCCTCCGCATAATTTGAAATTTGGAATTCTGTGTTTTTGCCCATCTGATTTATAAAAATTAGTTTCATAAGTTTGGAGATATCAAAGGAAAAAAGAAGGGATTTTTCTATTCTGTCCAAAAAAAGTGGGGAATGCGCATTTGCTTGAAACAGTTCCCAAATACCTACTTTACGTCTTTGAGCGCGCATGGAGCCTTTGATTATGTCTCGACGAAAATCCGATTGATGAGAATAACGTATTAAAGCCACCTCTTCCGCTTGATCAGAATTGTTAATATCTGCTTGATCAGAATTTTTAGTATCTGTGGTAGTAATATAAGTATTGGGATTCTGCTGATTAGCAGTAAAAATTACTACACGTTTACCCTTTCGTGAACGAATCTGATCCCCCACGTCTTCTTGATTTTCTCTCTCTTCTTGTTCTAAATCATCGATTAATTTGTATGACCATCGAGATATTTTTTTACTTATTTCTTTTATTCCTATTCCAAGATCGTTTTTTCTAATTCTTTGATCGTTGGTAAGAGTTAGAATTGCATTGAATAAAAATTTTGCTTGATCTTTTGAATAAATTCTTTTTTTTTCGGGTTCTGGAAATAAAGAAAGTCCTTTTAAATTAAAATTGAAATCTGATGGTGATTCTCCAGCAAATTCACTAATTAAGTTCAAGAAATTACCAATTTCTATTGATAATGATTTTTTATCAAATGCATCTATTTTTTGTTTAAATTCTCGATAATCCGTAGTAAGAAGGATACCGTGGATCTTATTTATCCAAAGAGTTCCCGTGGAATTTTTGATAGAAGTTTTTTTTATCATTGAAGGTGAAAAAAGTAAATGGATTGTTCGACGATAAGGCCCATTCAAGAGAGGATCATATTTTTTAGGCAAGTATTCTTTTTTAGTTTCATCATTACATAATCTAGTCCTTTTTTCGAAGAAATTCAGAGGAAGAGATCTCTTGTCTAGCGCCTCTATTCTACTTATAAACTCGTTGCTTAGATTGTTTTCGTTTTGTTCATTGGTATAAACCCATTGATTATAAAGTTCATAAGAGGAAGAGTTTTCCGTTGTGTACAAAGAAAGATGTCTTTGCATTTTTTCCCTAAAAATTGACAAACTAGGTGGGTACGTAAAAGATATTCTTTGTTTTCCATCACTTCGACATGCGTCAAAAAAATATTGTGACATTTCATTT